CCTTTATCATTAGAGGCTCAAGCGGAGGCGCGTTTACTTATGTTTTCTCATATGAATCTCTTGTCTCCAGCTATTGGAGATCCCATTTCCGTACCAACTCAGGATATGCTTATTGGGCTCTATGTATTAACAAGTGGGAATCGTCGAGGTATTTGTGCAAATAGGTATAATCCATGTAATTGCAGAAATTCTCAAAATGAAAGAAATTACGATAATAACGATAAGTATACGAAGGAACCCTTCTTTTGTAATTCCTATGATGCAATTGGAGCTTATCGGCAGAAAAGAATCCATTTAGATAGTCCTTTGTGGCTCCGATGGAAACTAGATCAACGTGTTATTGCTTCAAGAGAAGCTCCCATCGAAGTTCATTATGAGCCTTTGGGTACCTATCATGAGATTTATGGACACTATCTAATAGTAAGAAGTATAAAAAAAGAAATTCTTTGTATATACATTCGAACTACTGTTGGTCATATTTCTTTTTATCGAGAAATCGAAGAAGCTATACAAGGGTTTTGCCAAGCCTGCTCAAATGGTACCTAATCTAATCATAGGGATTTAAGCTAAGTAATTGTGAATCATAGGGATTTAAGCTAAGTAATTGTGAATTTAGATTTCTTCGGGTCAATTAGGACTATAGTTCCTGAATTTCTACGCGAATCAAGATCGAGAAAAGGAAGTTTTCCAATCATTGACTCAAATCCATTGTCAAATCCTACTCAGCGGAATATGGAGGTACTTATGGCCGAGCAGGCCAATCTGGTCTTTCACAATAAAGTGATAGATGGAACTGCCATAAAACGACTTATTAGCAGATTAATAGATCATTTTGGAATGGCATATACATCACACATCCTGGATCAAGTAAAGACTCTTGGTTTCCAGCAAGCCACTGCCACATCCATTTCATTAGGAATTGATGATCTTTTAACAATACCTTCTAAGGGATGGCTAGTCCAAGATGCTGAACAACAAAGTTTAGTTTTGGAAAAACACCATCATTATGGAAATGTACATGCGGTAGAAAAATTACGCCAATCCATTGAGATATGGTATGCTACAAGTGAATATTTGCGACAAGAAATGAATCCTAATTTTAGGATGACAGAGCCCTTTAATCCAGTCCATATAATGTCTTTTTCAGGAGCTAGGGGAAATGCATCTCAAGTACACCAATTAGTAGGTATGAGAGGATTAATGTCGGATCCACAAGGGCAAATGATCGATTTACCTATTCAAAGCAATTTACGCGAAGGACTGTCTTTAACGGAATATATCATTTCTTGCTATGGAGCCCGAAAAGGAGTTGTGGATACTGCTGTACGAACATCAGATGCTGGATATCTTACACGTAGACTTGTTGAAGTAGTTCAACACATTGTTGTACGTAGAACAGATTGTGGCACCGTCCGAGGGATTTCTGTGAGTCCTCGAAATGGGATGATGCCGGAAAGAATTTTTCTGCAAACATTAATTGGTCGTGTATTAGCAGACAATATATATATGGGCCCGCGATGCATTGCCATTCGCAATCAAGATATTGGGGTTGGCCTTGTCAATCGATTCATAACCTTTCGAACACAATCAATATATATTCGAACTCCTTTTACTTGTAGGAGTACGTCTTGGATCTGTCGATTATGTTATGGTCGGAGTCCTACTCATGGCGATCTGGTGGAATTGGGGGAAGCCGTAGGTATTATTGCGGGTCAATCTATTGGAGAGCCGGGTACTCAACTAACATTAAGAACGTTTCATACCGGTGGAGTATTTACGGGGGGTATTGCGGAACACGTACGAGCCCCCTCTAACGGAAAAATTCAATTTAATGAGGATTTGGTTCATCCCACACGTACACGTCATGGGCATCCGGCTTTTCTATGTTATATAGATTTGTATGTAACTATTGAGAGTCAAGATATTATACATAATGTGACTATTCCGCCAAAGAGTTTGCTTTTAGTTCAAAATGATCAATATGTGGAATCAGAACAAGTTATTGCTGAAATTCGCGCGGGAACATACACTTTGAATTTGAAAGAGAGGGTTCGAAAACATATTTATTCCGACTCAGAAGGGGAAATGCACTGGAGTACTGATGTATACCATGCACCTGAATTTACATATAGTAATGTCCATCTCTTACCAAAAACAAGCCATTTATGGATATTATCAGGAAGCTTGTGCAGATACAGTAGAGTCCCCTTTTCGCTACACAAGGATCAAGATCAAATAAACGTTCATTCTCTTTCTGTCAAAAAAGGATATATTTCTAACCCTTCAGTAAATAATGATCGAGTTAAACACAAATTCTTTAGTTCAGAGCTTTTGGGTAAAAGAGAAAGCAGGAACCTTGATTATTCAGAACTTAACCGAACTATATGTACTGTTCATTGTAATCTCATATATCCTGCTATGCTTCACGAAAATTCTGATTTATTGGCAAAGAGGCGAAGAAATAGATTCATCATCCCATTCCAATCGATTCAAGAACGAG